ATTAAGAAAAATTAATAAGCTTAACACAAAAGGAGAAAAAGAAATAATAATAACTTGGTCCAGAACATCTACCATTATACCTATAATGATTGGGCATACCATTGCTATCCATAATGGAAAAGAGCATTTACCTATTTATATAACAGATCGTATGGTAGGCCATAAATTGGGAGAATTTTCACCTACTCTAAACTTCCGAGGATATGCGAAAAATGATAATAGATCTCGTCGTTAACATTTTTTTGAATTGGTTTATTCTGCAGCAGCAAATGCTAGTCACAATATAGAGTTCAACGAACTAAGTCAATGAGTCAAAAATATATAAAGATATTTTTATCTTTATATATAAAAAAAGATATAGATAAAAAAGTAGACAAATAAGACGTATCATTTTATATTAGAGTAGTGAGGGATTATGGGACAAAAAATAAATCCACTTGGTTTCAGACGTAGTGAGGGATTATGGGACAAAAAATAAATCCACTTGGTTTCAGACTTGGTACAACTCAAAGTCATGATTCTATTTGGTTTGCACAACCAACAGATTATTCCGAGAATCTAAAAGAAGATAAAATAATACGAGATTGTATCAAGAATTATATACAAAAAACGATAAGAATATCCTCTGGTGTCGAGGGAATTGGACGGATAAAGATTCAAAAAAGAGGCGATTTGATTCAAGTCATAATCTATACGGGACTTCCAAATTTATTCATAGAGGGTAAGCCTCGAAGAATCGAAGAATTACAGACGAATGTGCAAAAAAAACTGAATTGTGTGAACCGAAAAATCAACATTGCAATTACAAGAATTCCAAATGCTTATAGAGACCCTAATATTCTTGCAGAATTTATAGCCGGACAATTAAAGAATAGGATTTCGTTTCGTAAAGCAATCAAAAAAGCTATTGAATTAGCTGAACAGGCAGGTACAAAAGGAGTTCAAGTACAAATTGCGGGACGTATCGACGGAAAAGAAATTGCACGTGTCGAATGGCTCAGAGAAGGTAGGGTTCCTTTACAAACCATTCGAGCTAAAATTGATTATTGTTCCTATCCAGTTCGAACTATTTATGGGGTATTAGGGATCAAAGTTTGGATATTTCTAAACAAAGAATAAGAAACTTTTCCTTATCTTTAACGTCTTTCGATAAAAAAAAAAAAATGAAGAATTCTTACTACATTCTTATTCCAAAAGAATAAATGACAAATTTTATAAGATTAAATAAAAAATTTGATTAATCATTTTATAGTGAAGGAATTGCTATGCTTAGTGTGCGACTCGTTGGTTTTTTTTAGAGTAGTTCAATTTAAACAAAAATTCTACGAATTTATGAATTTTATTAATAAAGAACTAATAACCTACTCATCGCTTCGCATTATCTGGATATAAAGAACCGTCAAAATAAAAAATCGAAAGAAAGATATATGTGGTGATATAATTATAGCAACTGAAATCAAATATTTCATAAAAAAGAAATAAAAACGAATCTGATTATGAGTTGTGAAGCAATAAGAATATACAGATAAATGAAGGGGTGAAAGAAAGAGAGAAAAAAAGATATCAATGATATAGAATTCTAATATGTAAAGGTCTATGGGTCATCTCATAAAAGGTAGTGTAATAAAAAGCATCCATATTCAAAATTCATCCATATATGGATGAATATATTCCTAGAATAAACGAATCAAGAGCCGCGAATCAACAAAACTGAGAAGGTTGATTCAACAAAAAAGAATAAAATAAGAAAATATTATAAAAATGAAATCTTATTACCTTATTACAGAGGCTCCATTGTAGAATTCAGACCTAACCATAAATCTAAAAGCGATGGGAACGACGGAACCCGCGAATACCTAAGATTTTTAAAAAATTAAAAACAAATCTTAATGATTCATTAGGTGGGATGGCGGAAGGAACTAAGAACCAATTCATTGTTTTTTGAGGAGTTGTGGGCTAACCCTACATTAGATCTGAAATTGATAATGAAAGAGTAAATATTCGCCCGCGAAATTTTTGATTTTTTGGAATTTAGAAATTTTTGCCAATCCTATATTATTGATAATAAAAAGAAAAGACAAATTGTATATTATATATTCTTTTATTTTATCGGTTAAATATTTTTGAATGGATTCATTCGCGAGGAGCCGTATGAGGTGAAAATCTCATGTACGGTTCTGTAATAGAGATGGAATTGAGAAACAACCATCAACTATAACCCCCAAAGAACCAGATTCCGTAAACAACATCGAGGAAGAATGAAAGGAAGAGCCTATCGAGGTAATACTATTTGCTTCGGAAAATATGCTCTTCAGGCACTTGAGCCCGCTTGGATCACATCTAGACAAATAGAAGCGGGGCGGCGGGCAATGTCACGAAATGTCCGTCGGGGTGGACGAATATGGGTACGGATATTTCCAGACAAACCTGTTACAGTAAGACCTACCGAAACGCGTATGGGTTCGGGAAAAGGATCTCCCGAATATTGGGTAGCTGTCGTTAAACCCGGCAAAATCCTTTATGAAATGGGCGGGGTCCCAGAAAATATAGCTAGAAAGGCTATTTCAATAGCAGCATCCAAAATGCCTATACGAACTCAATTCATTCTTTCAGAATAATCATTAGAACGAAAGAGGTCTTTAGTATGAAAAAATTTGCAATTGTGGGTTTCTTTTTTTTTTGAACACAGAATATTTTTTTTACTTCAACTTTTTGACTGAAACATAAAAAAAAATGATATGATTCAACCTCAAACCTATTTAAATGTAGCCGATAATAGTGGAGCCCGCGAATTGATGTGTATTCGAATCATAGGAGCTAGTAATCGACGGTATGCTTATATTGGTGACATTGTTGTTGCTGTAATCAAAAAAGCAGTACCAAATACGCCTTTAGAAAGATCCGAAGTGATCAGAGCTGTCATTGTACGTACTTGTAAAGAACTCAAACGTAGTAACGGTATAATAATACAGTATGATGATAATGCTGCGGTTCTAATTGATAAAGAAGGAAATCCAAAAGGAACTCGAATTTTTTGCGCAATAGCCCGAGAATTGAGACAGCTCAATTTCACTAAAATAGTTTCATTAGCACCTGAGGTATTATAATACAAGATCGTGATATGGATATCTTTTTTATGAATTGAATGAGATTAATTAAATGAAATAGATTAATTAATATATTAGATCTCACATATATACCTTGTGTACTTGTGTAATGATTATTATATATTTGTAATGATTATTATATATTCTCAATATATATGATTCTATTTTCTCAATCTGATTCTATTAAGATTATATCTTATAAATATTAGATCTTAGAAATATTAAAAGTATATATTTAGAAGTAATTAGAAGTATATATTAAGTATTAGAAGTAGTAAGTTATTATATTATTTCCAATTTTTTAATTAATATTTCAAAAAAGAAATACAAATAATAATAGATAGAAAAAAAGAAAAAGGAATGAGATATATATATTCAAAATAAAAATTCGAATTCTGAATTCTATAAAAAAAATAGAATTCAGAATTCGAATTCCATATGAGATTATATATCTAGTTTCTAATGATTCATTAGTTCATTTTCTAATATTCTATTTTTTTTTAGTTTTAGAGTATTCGATATATATTTACATAATCCTATTCTATTTAGGATAAGATTTTCTATATATAGGGTATTCTTATATTCTCATATTCAATATTAGATTTCTTATTGAATCAAAAAAAAAATAAAAAATAGAAAAATGGGAGCACGTTGATTATATTGAAAGTAAGGAGGAACAATCATTTTAATTTATCATGGGTAAAGATACCATCGCTGATATGATAACCTTGATACGCAATGCTGACATGAATAGAAAAAGAACAGTTCAAATACCACTTACTAATATCACCGAAAACATTGTGAAAATACTTTTACGAGAGGGTTTTGTTGAAAACGTCAGAAAACATCGGGAAAGCAACAAATACTTTTTAGTTTTAACTCTACGATATAGAAGAAATAGGAAAGGATCATATAAAACTTTTTTAAATTTAAAACGGATCAGTACACCTGGTCTACGAATCTATTCTAACTATCAACGAATTCCTAGAGTTTTAGGAGGGATGGGGATTGTAATTCTTTCTACTTCTAGAGGTATAATGACCGATCGAGAGGCTCGATTAGAAAGAATCGGCGGAGAAGTTTTATGTTATATATGGTAATTTTCTGATATCCGAATTCTATGAAAAACTTCTATCCATTCTTGTGAATGGAGAGAGAAAACACGGATTTCGAACTCCTCATACATTAGTGAATGCGTGAAGAGGATTTTACTAGAATAGAAAAAAAAATTCATGAAGATTTAATTACTGAATCACTTCTTAAGGGTATGTTCCAGGTTCCTTTATAGAAAAAATAGAATTCAAATAAGATTCTAGGATATGTTTCCATTCCAACAAAATTCGACGTACTCTTCTTTTATATGTATACGACCGGGAAAGTAAAAAATGTATATAAGTCACTTAATTTAATTAGACTATTTTTTAACTTCCACATTTTTTTTAGGGGGCACAATTAGAAGTTAAAAATGTAAGGAAACCCTATTTTCTTCCAATAAATAGATTCGGTATTAAGTTAAGGAATAAGAAATATGAAAATAGGAGCCTCTGTTCGTAAGATTTGTGAAAAATGTCGATTGATCCGCAGGCGAGGGCGAATTATAGTAATTTGTTCCAATCCAAGACATAAACAAAGACAAGGATAATATTTTCACAAAAAAGGGCTTTCTATTTATAAAGAAAGTACCGAATGCACAAATAAATTGATATTCAAATTCAAATAAAAAAATCTTATTAATATTCAATTCATATTTAATTGAATTAAATATGAAATCATAAAAATAGAATAATTTAGATTCTATATTAGAATATATTCTATGTTATAAGTATTATAAGAAATGTTATTGCTTGATAGTTCTAAAATTCTATATTCATTCTATATTAATAGAATGATAGA